GGGATGCTGTATTTCCGGGATTGGATTTCATATTCGAATGAACCTCGTAATCGTAAGAAAGTAGGTTTTTTAGATATGGGCCTAGCAAAAGAAAAATCGAGATAGGTTCCTATAGGATTGGATTTCCCCCTTTAAAATCGGACGTGAAGGTTTCCTCTCATCCGGCTCAAGTAGTTACAGCAAAAAAAAAAGGGGTTCTTTCTTTTTTTTAAACTTTGTTTTGTTCGATAAAACCCTACCCTACAAAGAGCTACTCCTTACTCAAGTTCCCAGTAAGGACCAACCTTTCATTGATTCATTCTTTTTTTTTACTTTAAAAAAATTTTCTGAATTACTTATGACAAAATGGAAATGTGAAATTTTTGAGTAGTCTACTTCCCCTCAAATGATGAATCCCCTTTAAGGGGATACTTTGGGACTCGTAAGGGATTTACTTGTCTATATATCATTCCCTTCGACCTTTTAGGTCTCTACTCACCTCGATGGTTATGCCATGATGTCCTTTGAAGTATATATGCGATAAATAGACTCCAGTAACCATGCTATATATATTTGCTTGCTTAAAGAGAATCTCTCTCTAAAAGAAATGGAATGGCTAATTCCACGAAAAAGTCTTTTTTTTTTTTCACGAGGTATAACTAGCAATTCCTATTTATCTGTTATAGAATCGACCATGGATCAATTCCCCTTTCATTTGGAAGTATTGAATATACCCATAATTCTGAGTTTCATGTTACTTTTCCCAAAACACATGTCAGAGCCGGGGCATCCCATTCAATCTGATTGGGATGACAGTTTCTCAGTCCGAATCTGTAAAATGAAAATTTTGATCAAATCACACATCGCAGTATACCAGGCCTTCTAATTCTTTAAGGGGTTTATCTAAAAGATTCGCGATATAACTAGGAAGACGTTTCAAATACCACACATGGGTCACTGGACATGCGAGTTTGATGTATCCCATTTGATATCTTCGTATCCTAGAATCAACAAATTCCACCCCGCATTGTTCACAAAATTTCGGGTCTTCTTTTTCAGCTCTGATCACTCGATAATTTCCACAAGCACAAATTCTACTTTTTATGGGTCCAAAGATTCTTTCACAAAACAATCCATCTTTTTCCGGTTTATTGGTTTTATAATGAAAAGTATAGGGTTTTGTCACCTCTCCAACTATCTCTCCATTAGGTAGGATTTTGTTGGCCCAAGCCCTTATTTGTTGAGGAGAAACTGATCCAATTCGAAGTTGTTGATGTTTATACCGGTCGATCATAGAATAGAAATTCTGATTCATTCAGATCAAGCTTCCTTCCTATTAATCTGGAAGTTCTTCTCAGATACAAGGAAATGATTCAGTTCTAGAGCCAAAGATCGTAGTTCTCGAACGAGCAATCGAAAAGATTCTGGAGCATCCTCGGGATTAGGTACTGTTCCTCCAACGATTGTAGCACCAAGTACTTCTTGACGAGCTCTAATATGATCAGATTTATAAGTAAGCATCTCTTGTAAAATATGAGCAACACCAAATCCCTCTAGAGCCCAAACTTCCATTTCTCCTACTCGTTGTCCCCCTTGCTTGGCCCTTCCTCTAAGGGGTTGTTGTGTAACAAGTGCGTAATGCCCACTAGAACGTCCATGGATTTTATCATCAACTTGATGAATTAATTTTAGGATATAGGACTTTCCTATTAGAACAGGTTGTTCAAAAGGATCCCCTGTTCTTCCATCAAATATTCTGCTTTTTCCTGGATACTCGGGTTCAAATACCCATGGATTTTTTGTTTGCTTACAGGCTTCATATAATTCAGAAAACACTAGTTTTCTCGAAGCCTCTTGTTCATATCTCTCATCAAAAGGTGCTATTCTATAATGTTTCTTTAGCAGATCCCCCGCTAATCCGAGCGAACATTCAAATATCTGTCCCACATTCATTCGTGAGGGTACTCCTAATGGGTTGAAGACCATATCAACAGGTGTACCATCTTGCAAATAGGGCATATCTTGTCTAGGCAAAATTTTTGAAATGATACCTTTATTCCCATGTCTTCCAGCTACTTTATCACCTACTTTGATTTCACGTTTCTGTGAAATATATACACGAATCATTTCTGGATTATAACTGGAACCCCCCTTTTTCTGAATCCATCTCACATCAATAACGCGACCCCTTCCACCTATAGGTAGTTTTAGAGAAGTTTCTTTTGCAGTGGATACCTGAATGCCAAGTATGACTCGTAATAATCTATCCTCCGGGGAATACGACGATTCGTTCGCTGTCTGAGGCGTTAATTTACCTACTAAAATATCACCTGTTTCTACCCAAGATCCCAGCATAACGATTCCATTTCTGTCTAAATTTCGGAGTAAATGAGTCTCTAGATGCGGTATTTCCTTAGTAATTCTTTCAGGGCCCTGGCTTGTCACATGAGTCTGAATTTCATATTTCCGGATGTGAAAAGAAGTATAAATATCTTCATATACCAGACGTTCGCTAATTAAT